TCCTGAATACTTTCATTTTTCAATTAGCCAACCAGATCCTTTTACCAAATTCAACGTTAGCCAGATTAGTCAACGTTTATATGTTTCGATGCAACAACAAGATGTTATTTGTAACAAGTAGTTTTGTTGGTTGGTTAATTGGTCACATTTGTTTCCTTTTATTCACGAAAAGATTATTCGACTGGATACGGATCTATCTTTTGAGTAGATCTAAGAAGGAACTTGTGTCCGCATTGGATAAGTACATTTATAAGTACCTTGGGGCAAAATTTCAGGTCCGTTTTTCACACTTTCAGTACCGTGTGTCAGAATTGAATAAGTACATTAAGTCAGAATTGAATAAATACAAAAAGAAGATTTATCAGTACCTTGTTAGGTCCCTTGGGGAAGAATTTGAATTCCTTATGCGAACCTTTCAGTGGGTTGTGTCAGAAATTCAGTACTTGCTGTTAATAAACTTGAGGAGAAACACGGGTCGGTTCGTGAATATTTTCTTATTTGTTACCTGTGCCTACTATTTAGGCAGAATACCTTTATTCATTTTTCCACATCCACTGACAAGCGTCCAAGCCCCACTACTGCAACCAAATTGGTTAGCCAGACAAGGCCGAGAAGCTGACACTTACTGGGAGGACGAGGAAGAGGAAAAGGAAGAGGAAGAGGAAAAGAAAGAGGAAAAGAAAGAGGAGATTGCACGAAAAAAAGTGCTATTCAAAGAAGAAATTCCTCCCCAGCGTTGGGGAGCGGATCTGGATGAAGAAAAAGATCAAAAAGACCCCATAGTGGTGGAAGGCATTTTAGCGTCCGATTTTTTTCAGTTTCAATGGACTCGTCCAGTACGATACATAAGCAATCAACACTTTTTTGGGGCTGTAAGAAAGGAAGCTTCACAATATTTTTTTGATACATGCCGAAGTGATGGAAAAAAAAGAATATCTTTTACAGATCCTCCTAGTTTTTATAGTTTTAAGGAACTGACGAAAGGGATGATATCTTCGTCCACAGTAGAAAGACTCTCCTTTGATAAACTAGACAAAGATTGGCTTTATAAGAACAAACAAAGACAAAACAACTTAAATAACGAGTTTATAAAGAGAATTGAGGCTCTAGACACGGGATTTCTTTTTCTAGATATACTCGACAAAAGGACTCGGGTTTGTATTGAGAAAATGAACGAAACCTGCCTCTGCCTACCAAAAAGGTATGATCCTTTGTTGAATGGGCCCTCTCGTGGAAGAATCAAAAAGTTTAGCAAAGTAATCGAGGATCCCGAAGAAAAGGAGAAAAGCGAAGAAAAGGAGAAAAGCGAAGAAAAGGAGAAAAGCGAAGAAAAGGAGAAAAGCGAAGAAAAGGAGAAAAGCGAAGAAAAGGAGAAAAGCGAAGAAAAGGCACCGAAAAGCAAAGAACAGGAGAAAAGGGAAGAAGAGGCACGTCTACGCGAAGAAGCACGTCTACGCGAAGAAGCACGTCGACGCGAAGAAGCACGTCTAAGCGAAGAAAGGGCACTTCTTCAATTGGGTGAATTTCGTGAAAAAGTCTACAATGTAATTCAATCTCGTAAATCTCGTGGAAGAAAAAAGAATGCAATGCAATCTCGTGGAAGAAAAAAGAATGCAATGCAATCTCGTGGAAGAAAAAAGAATGCAATGCAATCTCGTGAAAAAGTCCAGAATGCAATGCAATCTCGTGAAAAAGTCCAGAATGCAATGCAATCTCGTGAAAAAGTCCAGAATGCAATGCAATCTCGTGAAAAAGTCCAGAATGCAATGCAATCTCGTGAAAAAGTCCAGAATGCAATGCAATCTCGTCGAAGAAAAAAAAATGGAACTACAAAATCTCGTGAAAGAATCGACGATGGAACTACAAAATCTCGTCGAAGAAAAAAAAATGGAACTACAAAATCTCGTGAAAGAATCGACGATGAACCTACAGAATCTCAACTTAAGCAAATCCTTGCTCTAAATCAAATTCATGAGACCCTTTTGCCAGGTTTCATTTTCGAGTCCCCAAAATATGAAGAGAGAATGTTCGCGATACTAAAAAGTAAAACACTAAAACTAAGAGCAGAAGGAAAATTATATTATAATCCTTTGGCAAAATTTTTTTCTAAGCCTTGGGAAAAAGGGGGGGGAAGCATTGATTGGAACCAGCGAAAACTAAAAAAGCTACAGCAACTAAGGACTTATAAAGTGGGAGAAAGGGTGGGACGAGCGCACATCGGTCAACGCGTCCCTCGCTGGTCATACGTATTACTCCGCGAGGTCGCATACGACCTGGGCGAACCCTTTGTGACCAAGCGGGGAGATGATGAGTGCTTTGATATTATATCAGCACAATACAAATATGAAATTATTTTGAATCAGGATACTCAAAATTTACTTATCAAAAATCTTTCTAAAGATAGTAATAAGATTGATCCGGAGATTGCTAAAGAGATCAATGAGAAGGTTAAGAAGGATTTGATCAAGAGTGGGGGAGACCCTTATAGTATTGACTTTGAGAAAAGCCTTGCTCATGTTCACGTTGGCAGCCTCATCACCAATATCGAGTGGAAAACCGAGAATAAGGACGTGTGGAGGACCTCCTTGAGAGCGGTGCGCGACCAATTTTGGCATCAGGATGACATCAAAGGTGTTGCGAGCGTCCTAAGGCGTAAAAACGGAGTTGTTGTAAGACAGATTGAAATGTTTCCGCATTCCCCTCTTTTTTTGGGCTTCTTAAAAAGTACACTGTCTAGTTCTTTTAGGGTAGTGAAACCCCTTGTTTTGAAAATGCAAAATTTGATGCATAGGTTTGGAATCAAAAAAGGGGACCTTTTCACTCTTAAGGGACCTAAGAAAGAACAGACAAAAACAAAAAGGAAGACAAAAAGGAAGACAAAAAGGAAGATAGACGAAAAAAAAAGCAAAGCATTGAAAGAACGGAAAAAATTGAAAAGAATCAAAAAAGATAAAATCGAACTAGACCCCGAAGAAGAGCTGTTCCGGATGGATGGAATAGATGCATGGAATGAGCTTTATTATGGGCTAGGAGTAAGAGGTATCGTATTAATTTTGAACTCCTATTTTAGAAGATATATTGCATTGCCTTTAGCGATAATAGCTAAAAATATTGGTCGTATCTTATTTTTGCAGCAGCCCGAGTGGGCTGAGGATAGAAAGGACTGGGAAAACGAGACTCATCTTTTATGCAACGATGACGGTTTTGCTATAGGCGTCATATCCATCAGGAACTTTCCGGAGGAGTGGTGGGAATACGGTCTTCAGGTGAAAGTTTTATGGCCTTTAGAGTTGAAACCTTGGCACACAGCGGATGATAGACAAAGGATAACCAACGATTATGCTTTTATAAGGTCTTTCTGGGGACTAGCTGACTATCCTTGGGGTGGTGCCCGACCCAACCGTTCCTTTTCCATTTTTTGGGGGCCCATTTTTAAAGAACTAGGCAAAAAAAGTCAAAGATTAGCAGCAGAAAAATTGGAAGGGAGCGCCTTTCGACTTATAAGAAGCGTTTTCAACCAAAAAATAAAGCAAAATTTTGTTAGAGTTCTAGGAAACTCAAAAGAAAGCATAAAACGGCTTAAAGAAAGCATAAAACGGCTTAAAGAAAGGGTTCTAGTTCTAAAAAGCACAATTTTGAAAATAATAAAAAAAAATACAAGATTGAAAGGGATAGGAGTAGATGAATCGAGTGAAACTCAAAAAGAAAAAGATTCTATAATCAGCAATGAGAAAATTAATGAATCATTTAGTCAAATTCGATCTACAGCTTCTACAAATTCAGAAGAAAAAATACAAAATCTGATTAATAGAACAAGCACAATCAAAAATCAAATAGAAAGAATTACAAAAGAAAAAAAAAAAGTAACTCCAGGACGAAATAATAGTCCTAACAACAAAAAGCAAAATAATAATGTAGAATCACCAAAAAATATTTGGAAAATTGTAAAAAGAAGAAATGTTCGATTAATAAGTAAATGGAATTATTTTCAAAAAATTTTCATTGAAAAAATATACAAAATATACCTAGATATCTTTCTATGTATCATTAAGATTCCTAGAATCAATTTAACAAAAAAATTTTTTGAGAAAGACATTTCCAATACTGAAACAAATCAAAAAAGAATTACCTTTAGTTCGACTATAAAAAATATAAATAAGCGGAAGTCACAGATTGTTCCGAAATTTGCTTCCTTGCCAAATTTATCTTCCCTGTCACAAGCATATGTATTTTACAAATTATCACAAACCCTAGTTAGTGATAAGTTAAGATCTGTTCTTCAATATCGCGGAACGTCTTTTTTTCTTAAGACTGCAATAAAGGATTCTTTTGAAAGACAGGGAATATTTCATTCCGAATTAAAGCATAAGAAACTTCGAAATTTTGGAACGAATCCATGGAAAAACTGGTTAAGAGGTCAGTCTCAATACAATTTATCTAAGGTTCATTGGGAGCGAGTAGGCGCACAAACCTGGCGAAATAAAGTCAACCGACGCCATACGCCTCAAAATAACGATTTAAATAAAGGAGATTCATATGAAAAAGACCCATTACTTCATTCCAAAAAACAAGAGGATTCTGAAGTATATTCATTAGTAAGAAATCAAAAAACTAAGTTTCAGAAAAACTATAAATATGATCTTTTAGCATATAAATACATTTCTTCTGAAACTAAGAAGGACTCCTCTATTTCTAAATTGCCATTACAAGTAAATAAGAGCCAAGAGATCGACTTATTTGATATACCAGAGGAGATTGTTTTCAAGACTTATTTCAAGGATTGTATACTAGACAAGAAGTTTCTAGACAAGCTTTATCGAGACAATACTTATCTACACAATTATCTAGACAATACTTATGTAGACAAGGATTATCATAAGGATTATCTAGACAAGAGTTTTCTAGACAAGGTTTATTTCAAGGATTCTCTAGACCAGCTTTATCTAGAAACGGATTATTACAAGGATTATCTAGACAAGGTTTATCTAGACAAGAATTCTCTAGACAATTATCTAGACAAGGTTTATATGTCTCTGAAAAAAATGCGAAAGAAAAAACCTGAAAGAAAATATATGGACTTTGATTGGAAGTTTTTCGAAAAATATCTAGTCAATTTGGAGGCCGGGAAAAAGATCGACCCTAACCATAATACAAATACTAAGATTGAGACTAAGAATTCTCAAATAATTGAGAATGAAAATTCTCAAATAATTGAGACTAAGAATTCTGAAATAATTGAGAATGAGAATTCTGAAATAATTGAGAATGAGAATTCTGAAATAATTGAGAATGAGAATTCTGAAATAATTGAGAATGAGAATAGAGGTCTTATTTATGATATCGTTCCAAAAATGCTCTTGGATCCAGAAATCGAAAAGGATCCAGAACTCAAAGAAGATCCAGAACTCAAAGAAGATCCAGAAATCAAAGAAGACAAAAAAAGCTTTTTTAATTGGATGGGAATGAATGAAGAAATCTTAAAGGCACCCAGAGCGAATTCGAATGAGGAAGATTCGAATCAGGAAGATTGGTTCTTCCCAGAATTTCTGCTACGTAAGACGACATATCAAATGAACCCGTGGCTTAGACCTATGAAGTTACTTCTTTTAAATTTCAAAGGAGAAGAAGAAGAAGAAGAAGAAGAAGAAGAAGAAGAAGAAGAAGAAGTTAGTCAAGGAAAAGAAAATGTTAGTCAAGGAAAAGCAAATGTTAGTCAAGGAAAAGCAAATGTTAGTCAAGGAAAAGCAACTAAAGGAAAAGCAAATGTTAGTCAAGGAAAAGCAACTAAAGGAAAAGCAACTAAAGGAAAAGCAAATGTTAGTCAAGGAAAAGCAACTAAAGGAAAAGCAACTAAAGGAAAAGCAACTAAAGGAAAAGCAAATGTTAGTCAAGGAAAAGCAACTAAAGGAAAAGCAACTAAAGGAAAAGCAACTAAAGGAAAAGCAACTAAAGGAAAAGCAAATGTTAGTCAAGGAAAAGCAACTAAAGGAAAAGCAACTAAAGGAAAAGCAACTAAAGGAAAAGCAAATGTTAGTCAAGGAAAAGCAACTAAAGGAAAAGCAACTAAAGGAAAAGCAAATGTTAGTCAAAACATCGAAGACATCGACATCGAAGACATCCAAGAAGTTATTAGAGAAGATTATGAAACAGGGTTCAGTAAAAAAAAAACACAATACCGGAGTGACTCGCCGAGGCTAGTAGATTTCGTTGACCTTCAAGAGAAGTATTTGGGTTTTAGCATCCACACCGAGCGGCTAGTTGAGGAGGATATGCTCGAGCGGCTGAGCTTAATGCAGATGGTGGGTAACACAAAAGGGCGTTTACAAAGTAAACGAAGGCTTTTAGCCTATTTGAAAATGGGAGATCTGCCGCTAGACAGAATTGTCAGTCATTATTCGAAGGAGTCTACTCTGTTTAGCTGGGCGGAATTTGGTTTGATGAAGTTCCAACCCCTATTAACTTCGTCTATAAAAGATCTGGAAGAATTTCTTATGTATCAAGCCATAGGTATTTCATTAGTTCATAAGAGTAAGCAACAAACTAATCAAAGATACGGAAAACAAAAAGATGTTGATAAGGATCATTTTGATTTGCTTGTTCCTGAAATGATTTTATCGTCTAGACGGCGTAGAGAATTGAGAATTCTCAATTCTTTAAATTTCAATTTCAAGAATAGGAATGGTGTGGATAGAAATCCAGTATTTTGCAAGGAAAACAACATAAAAAGCTGGGGTCAATTTTTGGATGAAAGTAAACACCTTGATAGAGATAAAAATGAATTAATTAAACTCAAGTTCTTTCTTTGGCCTAATTTTCGATTAGAAGATTTAGCTTGTATGAATCGCTATTGGTTTGATACCAATAATGGCAGCCGTTTCAGTATGTTAAGGATCTATATGTATCCACGATTCAAAATTCGGTGATGGTACATTATTTCCTATATATTCTGTACCATATATGTTATATGCAAGCAACCAGATGCACATTTGCCCTGTCTTACATCATAGGATACTGTGATACTAAGTTAATGACAAATTAATTAGATCTAGAAATAAATCAACAGAATCTTCGTACTAAAAAACTATTCGCTTTTGTGAGTGTAAAAATGTACCATCCTTTTGAATCACTATCCGAATCAAATTCAAAATTGCTTAATTGATAAACTCAGTCAAAATAATGCCAGAAATTCCGATTGTTGTGTATACTACATTCAAATTTCTGGCATTATTCTTACGGATCAATAAAATTCATATCTGTCAAAAGGGGAGGGAAAAATTCTTTTATGGTAAAAAATTCATTCATTTCAATTATTTCGCAAGAGGAAAACAAAGAAAACAGAGGGTCTGTTGAATTTCAAGTAGTCAGTTTCACCAATAAGATACAGAGACTTACTTCACATTTGCAATTGCACAAAAAAGACTATTTATCTGAGAGAGGTCTGCGTAAAATTCTGGGAAAACGCCAACGGCTGCTGGCTTATTTGTCAAAAAAAACTAGAGT